AACTATGCCTAAATCCTCCTCTATCTGTTGCGAGTCGAGAGCCCCGTTCCATTCTTCAAACTCCAATTTGTATTTTTCATATAGAAATCCCTGATTAACGATAGAACAAGATCCATTTTGGATTATATCTAACTGATTCCTTGGTTCGGACCGAAGAAGTAATGGCACTCGATTATTAGCAAACTGACTGCAATCTTTTTCTGTCCGTGAGGATCCCACCAGAGCGCCTTCTACTTCTAATAGGCGATGAACTAGATCAGAATCATTCTCAACAAATTCATAAGAAGTGGTCCAATTTTTTTCATCGGGTCCGGGCGAAGACCAAAGATCTTGAGCGACCGATCCGGCAGAACAACTCAAAAGATAAAGAAGTATCGTTAATTTCTTCATGCTCGTTCCAAGTTCGAAGTACCATTTGTACAAATAAGAATCCCCTTCCTTACGTGACTTCTTCTTCATATAGATAGATATAGGATCTATGGGGCAATTACTTAGAAGTAAATTTTGTGCAACAGCCCTTCCTATCTGATAGAAAAAGATCCCATGATTCTGATCCGATCTTATCTGGGATCGCAAATGCCAAGTTTGTCTATGAAGAGCTGATCTAATTGTATTAGTTTCTATAATTGATTTCTTCTGTGTAATACTAATTGATAGGGCCTCATTAATAAGTGCTACAAGATCTCGTGCATTGGAACCCATGGTTATGGACTCGAATCCGTTAGTATGGAACATTTTCTTTTCCAAGCGAAATCCCCTAGTATATGAAAGAATGAAAAAGTGCTTTCGTTCTTGTGGAATAAGAAGCTTTCGTACCTTAATGCATGTATTTAATTTATTCGGAGCTATTAGAGCGGGATCCACTTTTTTGGGAATATGAGTCGAAGCAATAACAAGAATATTTCTAGTGGAATATCTTTCACAATCCCTGGAGAGATGGTTCTCTAATAGACCGAGGGATAAGTAATTCGACTCATTCACATACAGATCATGAATGTTTGGAATCCATATTATGCAGGGAGACATTGCTTTTGCTAATTCGAATTGAAGGGTGATATCAAATCGGTCTATGTCTATTTTCGTCGTCATATACGTAGTTAGCATATTCGTCATAGTTAGCAGCTCCTTATCAAGGGCATCATCAATATTGTCACTATCATCAATATTGTCACTATTATCAATATTGGCACTATCATCAATATCAATATCGTCAATATCATCAATATGGATATCGTCACTAAAATACCCTTTAGGCTTGTCATCCAGGAACTTGTTCGGAAATACCGTAATGAAAGGAAGATAGGAGTTTGTCGCTAGGTATTTGACCAAATAGGAGCGTCCAGTTCCTATAGAACCTATCACTAAAATACCCCTTGAAGGGGATAGGACTAAGCGGAGCGAAAAGGGTTTTCCATGAGATGGCAAATGCAACCTATTAGCCCCACACGAGGTTTGTGAATATGTGATTGTCTGATAATGAGCAAGGAATATCCGTCTTTCTGCTAAACAGGATCTATTGAACTCATAATTCATTAGATACTTTTTATGAATGTCAACTAAGTATCGTAAATAAATTGATCCCGGTTGTTCAATCATTTGATAACTAGAGTCATTCTTTGATAAAGATAAATGATCATTATGAGTCAGACTCAATAGAATTTGATCAATCTTTTTTTCTGTCGTTAAGGTGGAGAACTGAACCAAGAATTCTCTTTCTTCATCATCAATTGAATCACTATTCACGACCCAGGATTCTATTTTATCATCAATCCAATCACGGTTCACTTTTTTTCTTTTTCTTATCAATGAATAGATCTCTTTACTTGTACGACTTAGATGTCTCGTATTTCTCGAAAAGGTGATTCGATTGATGGGATTTGGTATGATACTTATGAGATCGATGAGATTGATATTCCAATATTTATTCTTAGAACGTATTGATTTGATCCCATAAGCGGGATCACCCCACAGTAGCATGTTGCCACCAAAAGCGGAAGCCCGTATTTCTTCCATAAAATCCCCTAATTGTTCCAGAGCAACTAGAAAGAGATTCTTTAACCAGAAAGAATTCAGTTCAGATGTAGGATACCTATCCAGAAGTTTTCGCAACTCAATCATGTATGATGGAATCATAAAAGATTTGATCTTTTCTAACTCTGTCTGTAACTCACTAGCGGCTCGGGAAACAAAGAAAAGATGTATACGAACGAGATATCCAGCAACAAGAAGAAGGAAAAGGATTGAATAGAGGAACTCCCGAGTATTTGTTGATCTCAGATGTGTCCATATCAATGGAACGGATGACTCATAATTTCGATGAATCATTTCTTCGGACAGAAGAAGATTCTGTAAACACTTCCTCGAAATCTCACTTATCAGAGTCCATTGTGGAAGAATGGACCCCAATTTTTTCTGAAGAATGGACCATGATATAGCTAATTCATGCATAATATCATTAAATTTGGATACAAATTTGTGACTGATACTTAGTATCGTCAATGGATCTGAAAAAATTTCTAAAAAGGTCAACTTTAGATATTTGAACCCTGTCGAAGTAAAGAACCATGGCATATATGTTTGTAACAGATTCAATCTTATTGAGAGATTTGAAAAAGCACTATCTCGTTGAAAGGTTCTATACATCTGGCCTTTCTCAACGCATTTCTTTAGACAAAGACTCCGTTTTTTCCTCTTTCCGGATGGTAAATAGTTCTCAGGACATGGAGTGTGAATCAAACCCATGTTTGAATTGAAACTGAGATACTGATGCAAGTTCTTCCCTTCTGAATCAAATAGATTCATATCTGAAATAGACTGAAAATAAGTTTTTTCAATTTCAAAATGGGTTATTTGTTCCTCTGTTAGAGGTGTTACAGAAATGTCTGCGATCGAGTAAATAGCTCTACGAACGAATGGATCGGATCGAATTGGAAAATGGAAAGATTTGTACAAGTTATACCTTTCGTCAACACTTTGTGGAAAATCGTTAGGTATGAATATGTCAGATACTTGTGGCTCGATTGGGGAAATAGTCTCTCTCTCCAAAAAAATATGTTTTCTTTTACCGACGCACAAAGAAAATATTTTGTTGCGAATGAACAAGATATTGAGGAATTGTCCATATGTAAGATCATAATTATTGATACGCTTCTTTTCCACATAAAAGGGGAATCTTTTGTTACAATAGACCCAGAAGTGATGTGGATCATTCAAAAATCGAAGTCGATTTGCTTTATAAAAAGAAGATATCAATGAACTTCTATGAAATGGTTTCACGGTATTCAGCCAATTGTTTCGATCGTGGGATATCATCGAGAAATAGGAATCCGTGTTATTAAAGGATTTCCTGCGATTATTTCGAGTATGGAATGAGTCGATCATCCACTTTGGTATCTTTTTGAACAAAAATGGGAATATTGTTCCTCCCTTAATCAAGAATTTCGGTCTTTGGGAAGTATCATGATCATCCAATAAGAATAAGAAAGGGTTCAATTTATTCAAATGAACGATTTGAAGACCTATTGATTCTAACAACTGATTGCAGAGTTGATCATTCGGACCTTTCAATTCATAGATGTGGATCTCGGACCTATGAATGGGGATATTCCCGATACTCACAAAGAAAAAAGAAAGTGACTTGGACAAAAAGGGAAGTGACTTGCACAAAAAGAGAAGTGACTTGCACAAAAGGAAACGAAGTGACTTAAACAAATATTGTTTGTCGATACCCTCGGACCAATCAATCAAATATTGATTAATACGTAATCGATCGAACACTACGAGAAAACGGTTCTTCTGTTCAGAAAAACGGTTCTTCTGTTCAGAACCAAAATGGTCCAAATGCTCCTGGAAATTCTTGCTCCCATTGGACCATTTGTATCTATATGCATCAGGATCCCGATTCATGGATCTCTTGGTTCGAGAAATAAGAGGATCAAACCATTTCCTCTGACTCTTTTTCAAATTCGATAAATGTTGGTTGATCGTATATTTCATTATAGTTATATGATTCAGAGTATCATTTCCTATTTCATCCCTTTGAATTCCATATTCGAAGTTGCGATCGGATCTATTCATGAAAAAGAATCGATTCGATACATTTCTTATGTACCCATAGATTCTATATTGGATTTGAATCAGATCTCGGATCAATCTATATTGATTGACTGCCTCCATTATGTTGTTGCTAGCAAATACCGCTGTTTTTAATTTTGGATCTTCCAAATTATTCCCGCAGTAGATCTGGACCGATTTTTTTCTGATCCTTCGATAAAGAGATCCATTCTCTTCATAAAAAAGAAGAGGTAGAACCAATAAAGATTTCTTTTTCGATTCATCACTGGAGTTGAGTACCTCATTCAAGAATCTTTTTTGATCCAATCTGTAGGAATCAATAGAAAAGGCAAATCTCCTATGATCCACCAGATCCGGCTCGGTTATTGATAAAGTGAATAGATCTGCCATTTCTTGAAATCTCTCTTCTGATTCAAAATCGTGGTCTACCGTGTATCCCCCTTTGTGCCAGTCATGGAATAGATGAAATAAATCAAAAAATGGATTTTTGTTCAAGAATGAAATCTTATTCGAACTGCCCATATCTGGTTCATCCTTCGGAAACATATCACATCCCGGATCTGATGAAATAGGATGAATTGAGACGGTATTTTGTAAATACGTAATTATCTTGAATATATCAACCATTTCTTTATTTTTCGATCGCCTGGAAGGGACAAAAGAAACATCTTGGTTTTTCTTCAAAAATTTCTGATCTCTAGCGGACTTCTCAGTAGGATTCGAACTTATATGAAGTTCTGACCATGTGTCAGAGAAAAAAGAACGAATTGATCTTGTAGGATTCCCAAAAAATTCTTCGATTTCTTCCAGAAACAGATGATTATTCATCTCCTTATCCTTATCACGTTCCGTGAATAGCTGGGACATTGAGGAAGATCCAAAAAGGCATTTCGGGAATCGATCTGATTCTATCTCTGTTCGTTCCG